TTGATATAAAGGAAGCCCTTTGGTGATTGTTAGAAAATTCCCTACGAGATGATTGCTTAGCCTTCCCCACCCACCTACCTTTCCAGGGGCATTTCTGTCATTTTCTTCTCTTCCATGGACGTAGTTTGATTTTCCCGGAATATCTTCTCCACCTATAGATCCCTACCCTTTGGATTGAATCGAATTCATTCGCTCGCGCCTCTCGCGTACGTAGCTTTTTGGCAAAGCTCTTTTTTTTCTCTTTCCCCTTATCCTGTTCAAAGGCACAGATTCACAGAGCCTCTATCAGATGACGATTGAATGGCTTCCACCACGACACGAAGAACTACTCCTTATTTACGAATAAAAACGACTGAACCAACGAGTGAAGTTCTGCCGATAAGACTAAGAGTGATTATTAAAGCTTTCCCCTGACTGAACCCAATGACTCTCGAGTCTTTCAATAGAAAGAGTCAAGGAGCAAACAAAAAAACAATGCCCCTCTAGTTAAGTGATTTCGGTCCAGCTAACCGAACTTCTGCCTAATTCCCAGCTAAAAGCTTACGCTATTATCGGTACAGAGAGAATGGACTTGATCCCTGATTAGGCCTTAGAGCAGTCCGGCGTGTACGCGAGCAATCTTCGAACCCTGCGGTTTTCCTCTATTCAACGAGCGTACGTTCGATTCAAAGCACTTACTTTTGACTGACACTATTTAGGAAAGCCAAGCAAGGACTAGATGGATATTAAAAAGTCTTTCAACATGCCCCTAAAAGACCTAGGCAAGTCTCCTCTGGTTAGGGCTATCGGATTCCGGAGTGAGGTCAGTCTTTATCAAACTGACCTTCCGTACTCGCATGAGGGCCACCGCACAGCATTTAAAAGAGAGCGCTGTGGAAAACCACCCAGCTTTCCGTGACATCATCCTTATCCACTTAGTCACAAGGTATATCTTCATGTAGTATTCCTTGGTGAGGCAACCAGAGATGCGTAATAGTTGGACCTTCAAAGGCCAACTATGCACTGCGCGCTTTCTAAGGCGCGCCGCCACGAGCGCAGCCCAAGCCTTTCAACAATATCAAATCAGACTTTATGGAAAGTCTCGTTGTGAAGAAAGGTTTGTTATGGTGTTCTACATCATCCTACATTGGGGAATGAAGAGAAGCCCCACTCGCCTCACCTGATTTATTCCGAGTGTATTACCACGGGGGCGCTCAAAGTCAGATCAAAGAGGAAGATCGCGGTTCTGGCGGTAGGAGTGCGGCTCCTATAGTTCCCTGCTAGATCATAGACTGATCGGGGTCCCCAGTTCCCCTTTGACGCGGCGTCGATGTCGACACAGATAGGGCATGAAGGTACGCGCCCTTCGAAGGTTGAGTCAAGTTTTGCCCTGCCTATCATGGGCACCCCACGACCGCACGGATGCTGTAACTCAATCTTCTCGTCTTTGGGGACCTTTCTTTATGTTAATAAAGCGCTTCCTTTTCTTGTTGATAAAGGGTGTTCTCCGCTTTGGTGACCGCTCTTCACGGGTTTGATTTAATTTCTTTCAGCATCTCGTCAAAGCCTTGTCGCGAGCCAAGTATAGTTAAGAACATTTACAGGGAACCGCGAGGATAATTGCATCCAGGGCCCGATCTACTACTGACTTTACCTTCCCCTAACATTGATTTTACTCCCATCCCCATGCGGATTTGGCTCCAACATAACAAGACATATAGTCTCAGGCAAAGGAACACTAAGAAACTTCACTTCCTTTTTGTGCTTTCGCGCCCCCCCCCTATAATGCTGGACTATACTTGTAGTCGTTAGAACAACAACTGTGTACCAGCGCCTTTCTCTTATACGTGCGGAGGAGGTGGACATCTTTTTGACTCATTGTTGGCAGGCGGAAAGTTCGAACTAACTACCCACACATACACCGCCCACCTTTCTTAACACTGAACATAAGCTTCTGTACCTGACCTTCTGGCTTGACCAAGAAGGCGACCCACTAAATGAATTCAATGCGAACCATTATCCCGTTGCTTTCTACTTCACTGAGCGAATAACAACACTATATGTTAGCTATTATGAAACCTACTTGACAGGGGATCTGATTTCGTTACTCGTTGCCCACCCACCTTAGAGAAGTGTAACTCACTCCTACCGGTAACGACTACAAAACCTCTATGCCCACCTTGACTGCCCTGTTATACCTGAGGCGCCTTTATGTTACTCGGAAACAAGCCTGAGAACTACTCTTATCCCACCGTTAGCCATTATGTTTACCTGGTCAAATGCCGTCGTTTATGATAGGTAGGTCCCCTTTGACTCTGTCCGCCAAAACCCCCTTCTATCCTCTTTTATTCCATCCCTCTCGCTGTCCTAAAGAGGATCCGCTTGGGTATGCCCGACGTCACATCCCTTCTAGCCGTTATTCGTGATTGATATGGTGCCTGTCAATCTCTTTCTTTCCAAGGGGACTCTTTCAAACTTCCAAGAAAAGCCATCTCTAGTAGACCTGCCAATCAAAATTATGCCATCCCTTTATATCGGCTTGGCTTTCTTTCCTCTATAGCACAGCACACGCATAGCTGCCTCACATCGACATCGAGTATGCTCGCAATTCGCTTTTCCCCATTATACATACGATTTTTTATAAATAGAGCGGAACCTGGATTCTTTCTATCTGTGAGGGATCTTTCCTATTGAGTAAGGGTCGTGCTCTTGCTTCTACAAAAGGGAATCAAAAAAAGAACTCCTTTGAGACTGGTCCTCCATCTTAATAAGATGGATTAGACCTTCCTTAGCTTTCATATCAAGCACACCCCCCGTGGGAAAGACGGCGGATAGGGCCACGAAGCGCCCAACGACTTGAACTTGAGGATCACAACGAGCTATATACTTATCTGGTGGATGGGCGTCTTGGGCTCTTTTACCTCTAACTAGAAATATCGTAAGATAATAAAGTTCTTTTTCATGTCTTCGTTCACAGTTTATCTGAATAAGACTAAGAGATTGGCATCGAGAAATTTCGTATGAAAGGTTGTCTATCTGAGACTATCTATCTAGTACGATCGATCAAGTCATTCAGTACAGTATCTTCGCTAGGTGTTTATGGAATTATTATAGCAGGTCGGTCTAGGTAGTTGATATTTCTCCTGAGAAATTCGTTGTTTCCAGTTTCGTTTGTGCATCCTTCTTTCTCCCATACTTTCCGTTGGTCAACAACCAACCTCTCTTCACTACTAGTACAGGAAGGTAAGAACAATTTCTGGAGGGAATCGTTTTTTCTAAAAGAAAGATATGACGACTCTTCTAGATCTTTTGACTTTTTTAGCGAAAAAGGAAAACGCTTGGTTGACCAAGTGGATTCTTTTTTTTATATTTACTCTCTCTAGTTTTTTTTTTTTATGGTTTGATCATCTAATTTTAACAATGATATGCTTCGACAAACCTTCGAGAACAACAAAAGGATGGGACTCCCAATGGAGTATAGGGGGTTTTTCGGCAGCGGCCTCGTTGTCAAAGATCTCAAAAAAAAAAGTGATGAAGTGGTAGAGTAGTCGTTGGAATGGCGTGGATAGAAGGACCGAACGCCCCCGGACGTACCCATGGGTGGGGAACCGGGTAAACAAGTCGCGATAAGAACAAAAAAAAAGGCAAGTTCGTCGGGTGACTTCCCCGGAGGTACTGGTTCAAATCCAGTTCGTGACGACTTTAACTAAGAGTTTGTAGTCTAGTAACTATCTTAACTTAACTTAAGTGGATAACGGAAGACAGGAAAGATCTCTTTAACCGATAGCACCCGCAGGACAATAGAGTTTAGAAGATACCTATTTCCGGAATTAGGGTTAGAGCTGCGACTTACACTCTGTCATGGATGCTGGTACAACAAAGTTTAGGGATCAAACAAAGTTTGCAGACTTCATTACGCCTTAAAGGTGCGGGTTATCGCCCTTATTGTGCGTCTGCCTCGACTTTGAATTCGCAGTTTAATCGGCATTGGTACCGCCACATCTTGGTGGCCTATAGTCCTGAGGGCATACTACCACGGCCCTTTGAGATTGGGGGCTGGGGTTCCCGGAAGGGTTCCTCGTGACGCCTTATCAATTAGGGATGGTCCGGTGAATATTGTTGTAACCTTGTGAGGTAGATTGGAAAGCTGTTGAGTAAGTACGATCGGGGGCTTTATGAATGTTTAGACGAAGACAGCATCGAGATTGTCGAGCGCTTGTCCTTCCAGTATTGGGTCAAGGCCTGCGTTCAGTGCGTCTCGTGGTATGCAGAGCGTCGAGTAGTTACGACGTTGGCGTTGTCAAATTGTTGGACCCTCCTGCGGTCTTAGACCCGGCCGGAAAGAACAACTACATAAATTCCATAAGTACGGTAGGATGTTTAAAGCTTACGATCTCATAAGGGTCTGGACTGTCCCCTTGCCTACAGGTGACGTGGGAGTTCACTGTTTAATCGACATTGTCACGCGGCTTACCCGTGATTGGAAAAGTTTTATACAGTCGGAGACATAGGTTATTTATAAGTATGCCTTGCTAACTAAAACCAATGCAAGAATAAGATAGAGTCCTCTGTGTCGCCTATCGCTTTTCCCACGTGCATTCTACAAGCAAGGGCATCCATGCGAGTATGCATTCATTATTCCCGTTCCCGTATCCGCAAAGAGAAGAGGAATTGGTTAGTGTCCTGTTGATCCCTTGCACCAAAGCAGTTTTTTATAATTGGCTTATGGACCCGGCTCTTCACAAGACCTCGGTGGTACGCATACCGGAAACCTAAAAAGGCTAGTCTCGGGTAACCTTCAAGGTCTCTAACTCCCCGACTCAGAAAGCTTCTGCCTACACCTTCCTGCGCACTCTATCTAAATCATCCGCAATGACTCCGTATTTCTTGCTACGAGCTTAACGGTCGCTACGAGACTGTGGGTCTCTTTCTTAGTTATATGGTTAAGGCTTTTTCCCCTCAGAGTCGGGGTCCACAAGAAGGAAGTGAGCTTTAGGGAGGCGCCTGGAGGTGCGAATTCGGTATGGTTACACGGACCCTTCATCAACCAAGTCAATCCGTGCCATCTTTCATAATGACAGCTCAGACTTCTTTTTTATGCTTTGGACAAGCCCTCCTGGGCGATCTTCTCCGGTGTAAGTAATTAAGAATGTGTGTGACAGGTCTGTGCCGGGTACTAGAATAGAAAGAGGATCACTTCAGTCAACTTCTTAGAATACGGTTCATCCGACCAGATCTGGGAATGTATCTCATATCGATGACTAAAAAGAAGACTTCTTCAACCACCACATCGACCGGTGTAGCGAACCTTTTAGTTGCTGATACCACGTTTCTGGATTATACCGACCCCGGGCCCCCTCTCTGATGAGTTATGCAGTTCAGTCTCTCCGATGGGCAGGTGCAGCTAGGGATGGCCAGCTTCTCGGATCAACAATTGGTCATCTCTGTTGAATCTTTTGATTCTCAACCTTCCGGTTCTTTCTTCGCAAGAGTCAATGCTAATAATGCAAGACTGCCTTTGTCTCGTCAATCCCGATGCTAGCGAAGCGTCACTTCGCATTGTGTAAGCCACATGAGGCGGCGGCACTTCCATTCTCGGGGGGAGGTCCCGCATGAGTAGAGGCGCGCAGGCAAGCGAATAGGAAAGTAGTCTTTATCCGCGCGAGAGTCAGAAGTAGAAAGAGGAATGTTTGACGTAACGTAATAGGGTGACATATAATAATAGATTTTGGCTGTGACAGAAGTGATTGGGTTTCATTCATGCATTCCCCTCTTTGGTCCAGAATGAGTGACCTATTAGTAACAGAGAGCGGCTAAGAAGAGGAGGTTGTTGATGCAGTTTTCTTTATTTCATTGAGATTGGGTTGGTGTCATTCTGGATCTACATTGATTCTGTATCTAGTAAAGCCAATGGGCTCGTCTGTCTTCATTGGTCCAGAGGAATCAAAGAGAACAAGTAGGGGGCCTTTCGCCCGCATTGGAGCTTGCAATACTGCTCCCCGCGTTTAATACAACTAAACAAATAAATATTCCTATTCGGATTAGCAAATCCGAACTCGTCCATAGTGACCTATCCCTTACGGGAGTCGAACCCGTGTCTTCGACGCGAAAAGCCGGTGTCCTTACCACTGGACGAAAGGGACCTATTCTGGATTGGAACAAGTTCGACAGGACCTAACGTTAGGAAAAGCAAATCGATGAAAGCCATATTCATAGGAATCAATGGGAGAATGGCAAATTGCTCAAGTGGGCTGTTAATATTATTAGCAGCTCCGCCACCCGTTTGACAATGCTGAAAAAGAGTTATAACTCTTAGAAACGTATCACTGTGAACTCCATCCATAATTAATGACTGCAACATTTCATATAAGTTGTTTTCCAATTCTAAGTTCCCGGGGCGTAATCTTTTCTTACGATCTTTCTTCTCTTATGAAATTTCGTTAAGATTCTTTTCTAACGATATTTCTAGTTAACTTTCAAACATCCAATTGATAGAGGCATACTTGTCTATGTTATCCCATAAGACTTATTTAAGTTTCAAGTGGGTGTCAACCGGTAATAGAATCCAGCTAGACAACTTATGCCACAGCGTTTATGTGGGATTGAGTTCATGGAACACTAACTTAACCTTCAAGGTCTGATAGTGCTACAGTTAACACCAAGCCACATAAGGCAAAATTTAGCCATGCAGAAGGTGCTCGTTTGGTATAAAGTAGCCAACGAGTAGACGCACCAACTGCCAAAACAGCAAGAACTATTTGTTCTTATCTAAGGAGCGCTGTATAGCGGTATGCTTATTTGCCAGGTGGCTTCATGCTTTCATTTCAGGCGTAAGGCTGGATGGTTAAACACCGCCTTGTACCTTATGTGCTATGTGCCTACAAAGGTATTACAGTGGCTCGTTTGAGCGTACGTCTGCAATCCCCTTTCCCGTAAGCTTGACACGAACTGGTCTTCCGAGATGCATGCATTCCTGCATTCCATAGAAGAATGAAAGTCCGTAAGGATGATGGAGCTGATAGGTTAGTGAAATTCTACCTATCTGTTTTCTCTCTTAGTAAGCTAATAATGTTTTATAAGAGAGAGAACTCTCAATATACGTAAATACTTTCTCCTCCGTCTTCTATGCCTACGGAACTCAACTAAGATAAGAGTTCCGTAGTATGTGTGTCAGGCTTGCCGAGAGGTATATCTCTCGTTGCTTCGAGATTCCTATGAATCTCGGGTTTCGGTGGGTACCCATGTGGACTGCGTCCTCCGTTAGGACTCAGAAGAACCCGTATAATCCTTCTATTAATGGTTCTTCTCCGTTCTACTGTGGGATGTATTTTCCTTATCGCTATGGGATAAAGCTTGCTTCTTGTACCCTACGTCCCGCAATCCTGCGGTTTCGTACGGTCGTCTTTGGCCTTTCAAACATGACCTTCGTGAATGGGGATATCGGTACATAGAACCTGTGTACTCTTTCTTCGCTCCTAAACGGGTTGTGTTCCCGGGAACCACTCCCTGATAAGGATAGTTTTCCACGGTCAATAGACCAGAAGAGAACTTGGATTCTATCTTTTGTCAGGCTGGGCGTTCTCTTCATGAATTGATGTGCCATGCCTATACTATAAGGTGTGTCAGTCAATGATGGAAGGTGTCCATGTTTCGGACGATGAATTAATGATGTATTTAGCTCCTGGCCTATTGGCCTTTAAGGCAGAAGGTGCTGGGAAAACTAGGATTTTAGCAATCCCAAATACAGTTAAGCAAGCTATCTTACGTCCTGCGCATGATTGGTGTATGTCTGTCTTGAGGTTAATACCGATGGACGGTACATTTTATCAGATCAGGTGCGTCCCTTGGATAGGTGAAGAAAAGAGCGAAAGTTGCTTCGATCTATCCTCGGCTACGGATCGCTTTCCATTAGCGATTCAGGGTGTAATGATTGAAAGCTGCTTATTTAACAAACAAACTTCGTTTGCGTGGGTGGCGTGTGGGCTGGGGACAAACTGCTTTAGTTGCCCTGGTTCTGCTCGTTCATCCCCTTCGTTTTCTCGGCTTGTACGTTTTGCAACTGGACAATCCTTGGGTTTTCTGTCTTCTTGGCCTCTCTTCGCACTATGCCATCATTTTGTTGTATGGTATTGTGTGGATAAAGTATACCCTTGACGGGTATTCCGTAAGTATGCTCTCCTCGGTGACGATATCGTCATTGCGGATCCACGTGTGGCTGATGTCTATCAAAGTGTGATTAACGCACTTGGTGTCAAGATTTCTTTACCGAAGTCTTTGATATCGGACATTGGTGGCTGCGAATTCGCTAAGCGAATTCGTATATGCGACCGTGATTTGATTTTTCGCCCGTTAGTGTGAAAATGCTTCGTGCGGCACGTCATGCTGTTGCATGGATGCCAGTGTGTAAGTCAGTAGGAGTCAGCTCTCTGTAAGTCTCTCTTAGACTTCGGGGGGGCGGGCTATAGAAGGTATTCTTCTCGCCCGGATAACTTTTTACTACTCAAGACATTGGTTTCGCCATGTCCTGGTAGCCTTCTCTCCTAGTGGTATAAGACCCATACAGTTTGAATTTTAGCTAGGATATCCGTAAGGTTTCTTAGCCTCCCCTTATCAAATGGGTATGATTCGCGGTATGTTATTGGAATCGTGTCGTCCGATTGGAATTTTGCTACCCGTCTGTGTAGCGATCTTCAGTCTAAGTTAGATGAAGACACGCTTCTCTTACTTGAGCAGTCTATGGTTCGCCATTGGCTTGAAGCCATGCTTGAGTATGAAATGTGGTTCGTAAGAGCTTGTACGGATTACTCGATTACTGCGTCTGACTTGCTAGACCCTCCTTTCTCTTTCGTCCTGATCGGAAAGACCCACTGCATAAGTTCTTCAAGTACGGTTGGATGTTTAGGTCTTATGACCTTATAAGACAACGTGAGGCTCCACTACCCCTTCTGGAGTTTGTAGTGCGTTCTAGTGTAGACGTGGTTCAGTGTACTCTTGGATGAGACCGTGTGAGTGGTTTCATACGGTAAAACAGTTCAAAGGTGGCCACAAGTGATCTCTCACTTGGGTCAGTCATATAAGACTCTTTGTTCAGCACGTGGTGAAATATTGGGGGATTCCTCGTGAGCGATAGGGATCCTCGCTTCATGGGGCGGTTTTGGACGGAAGTCTTCAAGCTCTTGGGGTCAGAGTTGCACTTCTCTACGAGCTTCCATCCACAGACAGACGGCCAGACCGAGCGCGTCAATGCCTTGCTGGAGGAGTACTTGAGGCACTTCGTCAGTGCCAACCAGAAGGATTGGGTCCGACTTCTGGATGTGGCACAGTTTTGCTATAACTTGCAAAGAAGTGAGGCGTCGGGGCATAGTCCGTTCGAGCTAGCAACGGGGCAACACCCTTTGTCACCTCACACCATAGCAAGGGGCTACACGGGGAGTAGTCCGACGGCGTATCGGTTTGCTAGAGATTGGCAGGAGCGAACCGACATCGCAAGGGCATTCTTGGTCCCTAGCCCACCCACCGCCAAAAAAATGAAGAAATGGGCCGATGAGAAGAGGCGACCTTTGAAGTTCAAGGAAGGGGACAAAGTCATGGTGAAGGTACTACCCCATCAGTTCCAAGTGTTTCGCAAAGTGCACAAGGGGCTAGTACGACGATATGAGAGTCCTTTTCCGGTAGTAAAGAAGGAAAGCTACACTGGGATTTGATTAAATGTCGAGGAATGTAGTTGCTCGAGTTTTCGAACTCCTAAAAAGGTATTTGGATCTGGAAAGGTATGAAGCAGCCTCTGAAAGCGAATCAGTACCCGCTGTCTTAGCAACCCCAACAAGGAACTCAGTAGGAAACTCCTTAGTTACCCCTGGTAGAGGAATAAAGGTCTTTCCGTGATAAAAGGATACAGGAATTAAGTAGCTTGAGTTTGGGAAAGGAACGAAGAAGTAGCTCTTAGCTGTCCCCAGACGTAAAACTCTTTTCCAACCCTTTCTCTTGCCAAAACATCCCTTCTCTTTTTGGCTAGAGCACCTGATCGCAAATCACTAGCCGGGGAACTAAGTAGCTCTACAATCTGTCAAGTCAAGGAAGGTAGTAGATCACAAGTTTGGAGCTGAAATTCGATGTCTTGAACTGCTTTTGGATCTGAGAAAGGAGCGAAGTAGTTCGACCAAACTAAAAGGAAAAGAACGATGTTGCTCGGGTGAGGAAGTATATGGTCTCGGTTGCTGCTTTTCCCATAGAGTACAAAACTTATCTTCAAGCTTTACCTTATTTTGATCATCGTTCAGAGGGTCCTAAAAGACTAGATCACTAAGGGAATAGGCTTCGCTCCTCTCACTATACTCAGCTCGTAAAACTCGCTCCTTTCCTTTTTCAGTCCCGTAAGGATATCTTTTTATTCTATTTTGCGGAAACGACAGAAAGTCTCTGTTTATTTCGACAGCAGCTCCAAGGTCTCGCTAATTGCCGCGGGAAAGTCCTTAACTACACCCAGGCTCTCTTGGAACGAAGCAGCGAGTAACTCTTCCCCTAGATTAGATACCCCTTGATCTCTAAGAACTCGTCAAGTCCGAGAAGATCTATTATTAGTAGGTTCGCAGCAGCAACCCAGGTTTGCGAATCAGTAGCAGGCGAAGAAACCTCTAACTCTATCTAGACCTTTTACAGCAGCCAACACAAATCGACATCTCTAGCTTGCAGGCCGGTTGATCGGCATCTCTTTGTTGCAGGTATTTCTCGGCGAAGCGCTCCAATATTCTCAATTAGCGAAGGAAGCAATTGATCTTTTCACTTGTGAGAGAAATATCGTATCTAAAGATGTTCCCGGTCCCGAATCAATAGCAGTAGGAAAGTCTTAGCTACGGCCTCGTCAAAGGATCTCCATCGCCCTGCCTGGGGCTTGGTCGCTCTGTTGGGGCTGCTTCCGCTGTCGTGGGGGAAAACTGCCATTCGGTTAGGGCTTCGCTCCTCCCGGTAATTTGACTATGAATTGGATTTGATTTCCGTTGGTAAATGCTTTTTGGAATTGACAAGTTTCTGGCCGCGGTGAAAGAGCTCAGTCACATTCAGTGGAATCTGATAGCATTGAGGTTGAACCGACTGGGCGGTGAAGGTTGAGTTCGGGTGAGTTTACTTCTTTCGTAGACTTTGTTCGATTCGATGAGATTAGGTTGCTCCTGTAGCGAAAGGGGTTACACCCGGTTAGGCAAAGCAACTCATTAACCCAAGTGTATTAGTAGTATATTAGTTAACCAAGTAAGTATATATATAGTATATTACTCTTACCCGTGCTTTACGTGTCTTAAATGCGCTTATTTGACTTCGCAACTAGTTTCATACTAAGGCAAATAAACTAATATATTATACTCGGCCTTTGTTGACATTCCGCTCGATTAGTCATAATATTAAAGCTCAACGCGCTTAGCATTACTGAATATCCCCATTCTCTATCAACGATGAATCGGAGATACTTAAAAACCTTGTTCGGACAACCTCGTGGTCCAGGTAATGTTGATTTCGAGGTTGACGACGAGCAGAGTTCCAACAAAGTGGTAGGAGAACATAATGGAAATGTTACTTTATATTTTTAAATGACTGGGCTTTGAAACCACTGCTATTGGATCGGATATCCACTCGTTTGTATATGCAGCCGCTTGGTCTACTGCATTCGCCCGGCTCATGTGAGGCTGCTCCTCCCCGCGCAAAAACCAACTCAACTAATTGTGCTCTGCCGAGACTCTGACCAAAAGATGTTTTCTCTAGGCTTTTGGCTGATGTGAATGTTTCCACGCCGCCGGCGGCTTGTCAAACCCCAGACTTGTCTTAGCATTCCAGGCACCTACGTCTCTTGGACCAGGCTTTGCCTTACTTCTGGGACTTTGCTTTCTAACATAGGGCTAGCACCTTTCTCTTCCAACGAATCAACTAACGGACCCACTTTAGCCTTCTCTCCAAACGACTGAGGGGTTGCTTACCGGAACTTAGCTTACTCTGATCTACGAGCACCCTTCTCTCCCTGAGGGCCCATTAAAGCTTAAGACCAGGACTTATAAGGTCCATGCCCCCTTTACAGAAAGGGAAACCCCCAGAGAGACGAGTTCACACCGACCGCTACTCTGTTGTTTCGCCCTTCTTCAACAAAGTCGGATCTAGAACTGGGACTTTAAACAGGCTTCTTTTGATGGGGTTACCGCAAAGACCTCTCTTGGCCAGAACCGGACATTGCCCTTTACCATCCGGAGACTGGGACTCGAGGCGTGGTTAAGTATTCCCTTCCGCTCTGGAAGTTAATTTATTTCCCGGTAAACAATATCTTTATTTTCTTTGATTTTATGTTCTAGGAATAAGAACTTTACCTTCCTCTGCAGTGAGCTTATAGAGAGCGTGAAGTCAGTCTTGTAGATCCAGGCTTTTTCCGACGTAGCCACCTATGCCCTACCCGAAGGGGCGGTGGTTCCTTGTCTCTGTTATCCCTATCTCTCACAAGAGCGACTTAACACAACAATCCATCGGCGTACGCGATTAGAGTCAACTTGACTACTTTCACTTTAATGGGATAGACAGGGATCGAACCTGCCATGAGCCTTGCAAACTCTATCCCCCAATCCAATTAAGATCAATATAAAAATCTAATAACATGTCGTATAGTTGCTGTAAGAAAGAGCAAAAGCAAGGAAGGCTGTAGTTGAATAAGTAGATCTTCTTCTCTTGATTATCAATCAGTAGGCTTCAAAGCAGAGGGAAGGAGTGCCCAGACCGTCATCCGCTCTGGTCGAGCCAGCCATCTAAGATGCTATCCAAGGCGAGTCCTTGAGAGAATGAATTAGTGTAATAGATGACAGCCGGACATTCCGGAAGGATTGATGACGCGGGGTAGTGAAGTCTCCAATAGAACTCTTACTTCTCGCCCCTCTTCTCTGGCGCCATCCCCCTTACATATGGCTAGGGTAGAGTACCTCTCTACTCATGTCCCAGGACTACGGCTCATCTATAACAATAACAATTCAATCGATTCCCTCTGTATACCTGCCTCTCTGTCCGGACCGGTGCAAGCACGATCTATTCATGCCCCTGCTTAAACCACTCTAACCATACAAAGATCCGCCTCTGCCACGCCCACTGCTTCAGTGAATTCCACCACTACAGGTTCCAGCGAACTACAACTTCGGATGGTGACTTTCTTGATCCTTCTTCAAGCGCCTGAAAGCAAGTTACGGGCTGATAAGCAGCCGCGCGAGTAGCAGGAGATGGCTCAGCTCTGCGTTCGCAGGCACCCTACACTACTGCCCACCAGAAGGAATTGAGTTGCTGACAGGAGCTATACCATACAAAAAGAAGCATGTTCTGGGCCCCGATGTCTAGTAGAGTAGAACCGAAGCGTGAACACTAGACCGAAGGCTGCTGCAGAGAGAGAAGCTCTCGACTTACTCACCCATATTTGGATGTGTGGTTATCATAGGTCAGCCCAAGAGCAAATCTTTCTCTTTCACTGGCCTATAAAAAATCTTTCCTTTGCTTGCGTGGCCTGGCTCAAGCCCGTTAATACCTTCAAGGTGAAAGCATCCCCCAATCGGTAGCTAAGCTAGTTGACGGACCCTGTCCTGTCCACGGAAAGCTTCACGCCCTGGAATAACTTCAGAAAGCCGAGTGCCGAACCGGAGTAAACTTCTTAGAGCTACTTGAAGCTATACTCAAAGAAGGCCTACGCTTTCTTTCAGAACCTCCATTTGATAGTTCCGTTCCAGCTAGCGAGAGCACTACTTTACATGATAAGCGGCGAGTTTTTAGGTTCAGTAACGAACGATTGGGGATTTCGAAGATCCGATCTTTTCACATGCAATCCTCGATGAGATTCTTCAATTAGGCCCGTTTTTGATCCTGAATGAATGGACGAAGGGTATCACATTAGGTACCCCTCTCAACTAGGTATTCGGCCTAAGCAGAAATTGCATTTAAGCGAGCTTAAGCCTATAGTTACGTCTACTTTTAGGCAACCTCCTGCCTGATCGAAGAAAGGCCCCATTGCCTGATCATAGACTGGATTGGATGAGCTGATCAATGGAAATGTCCAATCCTTCTCCGACCAATCCTCTTCCCGCTATCCCCTTACCGGGCCTCAAACTCTTCGCGCAATTCAATTCCTTCTTCCTCCCTGGTTCAAATACCATTCTTTTTAACTTTATCCTACCCCGCTCACTGCCCCTCAGGCTTAAAAAAAGTCTTTTCGTTGTCACCACTTACCTAGATCGATATGGCTAGTTTTCTAGCGATATTTCTAGCTTGAATTAAGTAAGGCTTCGAAGCCCCTCTCCTCTCTCTGTAACTAGAGAGGTAGGCAAACCTGAGTTTAGAGCCACCTCGATTCGGGATGTCGGAACACCAACCGGATCGGAAACCGAATCCTAAACTGACTTCGGAACAGGTTCGAGAGCTTCGATCGAAACCCTTTCCTATCTGGTGTCAGCTGATCCTTCAGCGTCTGCACCAACTAAATAGGATAATTCGAAAGACGAGAGTAGGCTCGAGGAGAATCAAAAGACTGATTCTCGGTCCCCTAAAGTTAGAAAGCAGGTTAGACTGCAATGTATGCCTATGGAAAGAAAAGTCACGAAAAGCGATCCATATGATCATAAAGAAGGGCTTGTCTATACGTCTTTCTAGCGTACGCGCGGTTCCTTTCGATTGGAGCCTGTCGCTGCCTGGATCAATCAGCCTATTCTAGTTCGCCTTGTGTCATCCGATTTGAGGGAATGAATTGGATCGTGAACTCTTTCAGACCCTGGCCTTTGATCTTTCGCTAGGAGCGAGGTTGTCCTTAGAAAGAATGGTTGGAACCGAGCCCCTGGTCAGACCTATGAGACTACTCGAATGGGGGCTTTTCATTAAGGGAAGGGGGTGTCTGAAGCGACACCTTTTATACTATAAATTTTGTGTACGAATTTACTCTGGTGATGGATCGGGGTTAGAACTAGTCTGAAGCTTGTCAAAAGGCTTTTGACGTTTTGAAGATGGCGATGGTGATTGAGCCGGTGCTGAAGTTGCCTGAGTTTGAGAAGCCATTTTCGGTTGAAACTTTCGCTTTTGGCAGAGACTTTGACGGGATGAGCACTTGACCTGTTGGTGATGCAATTGGCAAGTGAACAACGAGTCTTGGTTGAAGACTCAAGCTTGTGGGCTTGGTAGAAGCAAACGAGTTGGCTATGACAGATTGGGCATGTTGTCGCTTACGACTGGGGATGGTATGGGACATTCCCTCATGATGGAATGGCTACCTTGTTTGTGTTGTCTACTCAAGGTAAGAGCAGGATACTTAGCGGAAAGGGTAGACAAGGCAACGAAGTTCAAACGTTGCTCCATAGTGCCCTCCTGGGTGGCAACCGAGAACAAGGGCGGTGGATGGGGCATTGATCCAAAGGTCGAGTACGGTACGAAGAAGCCCATTTCCTTGAAAGGCAGTTTAACGCAATGAAATGATAAGCCCCGCCTATTTATTTGCATAGTGGAAAGTCAAACGAAATATGGGGTTTTCCTTCCATTGGAGCAGCAACTGAAAGAGAAAAGACCCTGAAAATAAACCTGAAAACGGATTCGTGAACAGCAGATAAGAGATATACCCCAGAGCTGAATTATCCGAGAGTTCTTTCTTTCTTTCAGAACCTCGAATCACTGGCAGCCGCTCGCCACAAGCAAGCCCTTCCCCATCGAGTTGAGTAGCCTTTCGCCTTTGGCTTCCTCTTTCTAGCTCTAGTTATCTAGTTGCCTGGCTTTCTGCTTGAAGACAAGACGACTAGTAGCTCCACTCGAGTTGGTTAGTAACGCTTCTGTCTTGTCTTGCCTTGGGCTCCGTGCTTGTCGGTTCTGCTTGCCTTCCTGACCTGCCTGAAGACTACAAGCAAAAAGCAGTGAATAATCTCCCATAGCACTCCCTTGAATGAGACCATCAGGAGCAACCAAGCGACTACATATCTAACTCTGACTCTTTCTTTCAGAACCTTTATCCTGCCCTGGGACTGCCTCTTGAGGTTGAGGGGGCTGAGCAAAGCGAAGTGGGGTTATGCCCATCAAATTCGTTCTCTTTCTTACCTTCACATCCATAGGAACTGATCTTCGTACATTCATAGGGGTAGCCTTTATCTCACATGTCGGTTCACCCGGTGGAAACGACTCTCATCATCAAATGGCGTATAGAACAGACGATTTTACTTGAACGCCTCTCGCTCGAATGCTTTGCCAGAACTCTTTCACCTCTTGGTCCCTCTGACCCCTACGGTCGAAAAGAAGCCATGATAGAATTATCTCTTCGGCTCATCCCGCGGTGTGGCATGAAGCTAATCTGCCGCTACTGCTACTGGTTTTCTTCTAGCCTTTTCTGGCTAATCCATGATAGATAGCGGCTAGTCTATTTTCTTAGTCCTTTGCAACTAAGCTCTGAAACCCTTTGAGTTTGCTGATGGCTTGCTTCTCCCGACTATCATCAAGCTATGATGTTTCCCACCACACCGGGAAGGCATAGGCAATGACGATTGTGGCCATCTCCACCCCTTCCCTTGAATGGGATGGGATCACTACTCTCATACAGCTATGAAGGTTGAAGCCGATAAGACGATGTGGAATTTGCCTGTAGCTGCGAACTCAACCGTCTCTTTCTTTGATTATAGAATCAGATCCGTTTCGAACTGAACTAATACTGAGAGTGCGCCTTGGCTTTCTTTTTTCAATTGAGCTCAAGGGCAAAGTCCTCCTTCCGGGCATACGACGCCTTAGGTCAATCAGACACACAGCTTTCCGATCTAGAATAGAACTGGCCAATTAGGATCTCTTTTCCCTAAACTTTCTTGCTTTTTTCGTTCGTTTGTTGGTTTTTGAAGAAAGGAAAGACCAGACAGGCTTGCTGGCGTGGTTGTGTTTGATGGCTAAAGGGGAATCCCTATGGTTGAGATGGAAGAAAAGAAAGATTTGTCTCACTATTCTCAGTAAGGGAAGGAAAGGACACAATCCGTTCAAGAGAGTTCTTGTGATCCCGAGTCGAATCAAGCTATGCAGTCTGGTTAGGAAATTCTCTTAGTAATAGTCGGAAAGGGAGAGTTAGATTCGATGCCATTACCATTGATTCTGTTGGAGAAAGGAGACGGACTTTCCTGAAAAAAGCTTCAAGCAAGGCTTTCTTTCTCATCAATCCGGATAAGTAAACAGTAAAAACTGGCTTAGGGCAGACTCGGGATGAGTTTCTTAGCGCTTACTCCTTAGGCACCTGTCTGACTCTGACTGAAAGGAGAGGAATGGAAGCGAGAAAAGCGAGAGGAGCCCCTTTGAGACCATAAAGCGCCGACTCATTGAATAAAGGGCCGGAAACCCATAGATGACGGAGTAGATAGACCCGGTGGAGGCTGCATATATATCTCCTCATGCAAATCAAAATTCATTCTTCACATCAAGTTGAAACAACTGCCAACCACGAATCGCTGCAACTGCGGTCAAGGTACGTACAGACGCCATCTTGGCTACTGGTGCAAACGTCTCCTCATAATCCAATACTCCTGAGAATACCCCTTACTAGACGGGCCAACTAACGCTCCATAGAACCATCAGAGCGGGTCTTAGCTTGATAGAACCAACCACAACCGATCGCAGTTTTTCCTGAAAAAAGAGGAACTAAGTCCCATGTCTGATTCTGCTGTAGTGCTGCCATTGCCTGCTGCCAGCAAGGCGGATTCGGCCCTTTCAGGTAGGGGGTTCATGATAGGAGTGAACAGTTGCCAGAAAGGCTCTGTGTTTGTGTTTAAAGGTCAAAGTTTCATCTCATAATCAGCAAAACGAGCAGGAGGAACAGAGGGGCGAGGACAAAGGCGTGCTGAAGGAACAAATGGTTTTCCGGAACCCTCTTGGCTGGCAAGCCACGCAACAGAGCACGGGTTTAACAGTCAGTTTAATACCCCTCCAATACAAAAAAAGTGGTCCTTCTCTCGTACTTGCTCTTTTTGTCTCTGTTCTGACACGGAAGAAAGGGCAGTAGAGGCGAGAGGAGAGCCCTAACCTTGAGTAGACCAACCCTCGGAATGAGATAGATCTTGGTTTGGTAATATGACTTTTTTTTTTTCACTTATATATGGGTGTGCTAGTTCGGCTGTATGAGACGTCACTCTGACTCGCTTTGCTGCACACATAGTATTCCGTTCTACAACTGAGAACCGCTTCTCTCCCTTTTGTTGGTCGAGTATCCTCTCCTGTAAGGTAGGCCCATCAGGTTTGATTCGCTTTCCAGGCTAGGGGCTCAGTTCCCTTTCTTCGAGCTGTCACTCATAGATTCTGACTTTGATCTTTAGGCGAAATCCAACTCGTTCCGTCCGAGAGCCCAGACTTTATTCCGTAACTCTACTCGATCAACATATAGGGGGCGAGGCGAGATAGACAGATCTTATCTTGACTTGAGCTAAGAAGCTTTCTTCTGCCCAAGACCAAAACTGCAAAAAAGATTCGCCTGTCGCTTTCATAGGCGAGACTTGGTCATTGATTGTTTAGAAAGCCATGCCTGCGAGAAAAGGGCCCCTCTTTTACATCAGATCTTGTCATCCGGGTGGGCAGCCTCCGGTCGGGGTGCTCAACTTTATTGTTCATGGGTATGGGGCACGAACGGACTTTATTTGATCACCATTTTTCTATGCGAATGCTCGATCTCCTGCTTGTGTTGAACGATCTCAAAACACTTACCTTTTTTAGGGGACAGGTAGATCTGTACCACTTTACGGTGCAAACCCTCTTCTTGGTGACGGAGATAGGCAACTAGGATAGACAGAACGAGCGACAACAGACTAATTAGCAAGGACAAGCGCAAATCTCTCTTGGACGAGCATGTCCACTAGGTAAAATGATGATAGGATACGACCAGCACACCTGGTGGCGTCCAATAGGCCCATCTTCCGGTGTGGTGACATGACATAGCTTAGCCTTAGAGAACTTTTGATCTTAGCACTCTCGTGAATATGGTCAAAATGCTACCCTTCTTATTGGCGCATCGGATAAGAACAAGAGTGAAAAGGTATTTCGTGACATCATCGATCGGAACTGGTTTTTCAACTTCTTTGATTGAATTGATCTGCTTTGTTGAATTTTATTAAAATTGTAGCTATATGAGACTCACGTTATTTAGGACAGGAAGAGGGAAGGAAGAGAGCATTATGAATTGCTCTATTTGATCTAGTCTCTTTAATTACCGTAAATACAAAGATCTAGGTAGCTCATCTCCTTAGAAGAAGTAAGATCTCCTTCCTATATTCTAAAAAGAATAAGAGCCTTTGGCGGTATCCTATATAAGAGATAAGAGAAAGGCTGCTTTTAGGAGCGCTCTTTTGATTAAACTAGAAATTTCATAAGAGAAGAAAGATCATAGCGAAAGGAGAAAGACTTTTGATTCGAGGCGCCTTTACGAGTTGAGTAAAAAAAAAGCTTTCTCGGCGGTCTTTTTATTCTCTTTTTTTCATCGAGATTGGGTCTCGTTTCAATGCCTTGTCAAATGATGATGTAATTAGTCAGGATTTGTATCTGTTTCATGTTCTTAATCATATATATCTTTTCGTATAACCAATTTTCTATGGATTTCATCCATTTTCTTTTCCTAACGTTGGGTCCGGTAGAACTTCTGCCAATGGAGCCTCCTCTATTTGAATTTTGTCTAGTTAGTGAGATCACCCCGGTCGGAATTATGATCCTCTTCCATTGTTTGATAATTCCTGTGATTCTCCTAAAGATTCGTCTCGATCCGATTTTTGACGACAAGTTAGGTTTTCGCTCTGGTTCTGCCTTCGTTATTCTTTTTATATCTTTTATTTTTTTAGCGCCAGCGAAATCGGCTGGGTGCGTTTCGAACGAAATAATTGTCCATTCAGAATCGACTGGATTACACTCCTCCTGGACCTCGTTTGAGGAGCGAGTCCTCATGGAACCATTCTCCCCATCCGAGTCCAAAACAAGTGGGAGGGGGGAAGCATCAGTAAATCAAGACCAAGCAAGGCCCCCGCTTCCGGCAAATCCGG